AAAGTACAAAATACAATTATGAAAGAAATCGATGCTAGCGTACGACGGTATGCCTGTCCCCCCATTGCAGGGACAAATAAGAACTTCCTAATCAAGATGAATTTCATGCTTTGCTTAGCTGCAACCCCACATTTATACATACATAATTTGAGGGATAGGACTCGAATGCGCTCAAGAGCGAGTATGTCTGGGCGCATTAAGGAAAGGAGGAACTTCGAGTCAAAGAAAAAAGGAAAAGAGGGAAAAGCAAAATTAAGGATAAAGTCCAGTTGACAAAATGCAAGAGAACTTACTAATAAAGGGGAAGTCAAAAAGCCTGTAACAAATGAAGAGTTAGCGGATTTACTGAGGTTGATGAAACAAAGCGAGTATAGCGTAGTTGAACAGCAGCATAGAACCCCTATTCGCATATCCTTGTTGTCCTTGGTGTTGAGCTCTGAGCCACACCGAAAAGCATTATATTATTAAAGGTGTTGAATGAGGCTTATTTACTCATGACACTGAGAAATTCGTAAATCTGATTGGGCAGATCCAGGCCACTAACTATGTCACTTTTACTGATGATGAGATCGACCCTGAGGGAACAGGGTATGTCAAAGCACTACACATATCCCTGAAGTGTAAAGACTGCTCGGTTGCAAAAGTTCAGATTGATAATGGATAATGGGTCTGCCTTGAATGTTCTCCCAAAGGCCACCTTGAGACAGTTGCCTGTAGATCCTTCACAAGTGCGCCCCAATAATACAATAGTCAGAGCGGCACAAAGAGGAATGTCATTGGGGTCAACGATTACGAGAAAGAAGAGTTCCCTCCGGGGGTTCCCTGCGGGGCTAAGTACCACAGTAAGAAAAGCAACGGCTTTCGCGCTAGCTCAAGAAGTAGCTACTTCTTTTTCTACTTGTTTGGGTACTTTTTTCAAATAAAGAAAAAGTCTCTTTATTTGAAATCTTCGGCTTCCTGCTTTTGTGGTTCCCGGAAGAGGTTCGTTCTGGCGAGATCTTTCGTTTTTTAGTATACCAGTGGGATCTCCTCTCCTGAATGTTCGGAATGTAAAGTTTTTCTCATCATATCCTGAGCCTGGGATGGGATCCTTTAATAGTTCCAAGCTGAGTTATCAAACTCTGGGGTATCGGCTCATCCCTCCACTAAGAACTGTCCTTTAGGCTTCTGTTATGAGTTCATCTCTTTTTGCATTAATTGCTACTTCATCAATCGTACTTATTAGTGGTATGGGGTTGTAGGACACTTTATCCGATGCCATATATGCCTTAGAAGATAGGTTTAGTCCGCTTAGTTGGTAAAGTTTGGGTAGACTGCACTAAAAATAGCAAGGTAAGGGTTCTTCGCTCGATATGATTCACCCTATCCTTGGTAGTTGCATCAGTCTCTTCTTCTTCCCGAAAGCCTTAAGGAGGGCCCATTCTTTAGACATGCCAAAAAGAAATCCGCAAGAACATTAAAGCGAGATCCCCCCATCTTTTCCTTTGATGGGTGTCGCAATGGCTCTATTTGCGGTATTTCTATCTATTATTTTGGAGATTTATAATTCTTCCATTTTACTGGACGGAATTTCTATGAATTAGATTTACAAGAACTGCTAACTGGCTTTTCAATACAAAGTGAAGCATTTAGGTCTTATATTTTTAGTCCATTCAATTTTGGTTTGGTAGTTCGATCGTGGAATTTCTTTGTTTCTGTATTTCCGGAATATGAGTGTGTGACTTGTTATAACCGATCCTATTGATAGTACAGAGACCGGGTCTGTCATCTTGCTAGAGATGGTTTTACCCCGTCGGATATTTATTCTAGTATCTGGAGCACGGAATATATGAAATCAATTTTTAAAATATTAGAACTATGATTCATACTTAATATTCAGACCCCGCAGCCGGACTTCCACTTTTTTTTTTTTCAAAGAATTCGAAATTATAAACCGAAAGATTTTTTTTTCTTTCAAACTCCCGCTTATGTTTATTTTGATCAAAGGACAGATCAAAGGACAAACGTTTCTTTGGATTTTTTCATTAAATCTATTCATTGAATAAGTGATGATCCAACGGTTCTTACTCAGAGAATTTTTGGACTTAGATTGAAGGTTTTATCGAATCATCGTGGTTCTAGTATGAATCTGAGGTTTTTTTTAATCGATTCGTAGGGTCTTAACAAGAGAATTCTTATCAATAATAAAGAAGACTGCAGCAAAGCCGCATTCCACACACAAATAAAAATTTTAAATAACAAATAAAAGAAAAAGAAAATAAGTAAATAGAATATTCAAGAGGCCTGTAACGATCAACATTTAGAGGAGTGAGCCGACTTGAAATTTTGGCATTATAACCACAAAGAAGAGTTTTCGGATTTCTATTTTTCCATATCTTCAGAGAAGATTGGGACTCAGAGGATTCACTTAAGAAGTGTCAAATTTTCTATTCCACATATCCGTTACAACCAGTATTTTGGTGTTTCCGTTTGAGCCGTACGAGATGAAATTCTCACATAC